ATAAATAAACCCGGACACTCAAGAAATCCGTTGGACAAGCAGATTCACATCTCTTACAACCTACACAGTCCTCTGTTCTTGGAGCAGGAGCAATTTGCTTAGCTTTACATCCGTCCCAAGGTATCATTTCCAATACATCTGTGGGGCAGGCTCGTACACATTGAGTACACCCTATACATGTATCATAAATCTTTACTGAATGTGACATTGGATCTATCAATTTTTTGAACGTTATCAATTTTCGATCTGGTAAAATCAGTAGTAACTGAATCATATATTGTAGACACCAGACGAATCAGTGGTTTACCAGAATTTTTTTTTTAATTGAATAATCAATCTACTTCTGGATCTGGTCATGAGAATGAGAGAGGTCCAAGATACTTTGATTTATTACGTTTCAGCAAACATGGTCATACGAGTTATACACGACACGCTAATTCTAATTGGTAAATATTCTATATATCTGTCTTTATTTATATCATTACGACTATTTATTCAACAAATTCGATTGATTGATACGAGTTGATTTTCTGTTACGATAGATCGACGAAACAATAGCTGGCCCAATAGCTGCTTCAGCGGCTGCAATAGCTATAACAAAGATCGAGAAAATGTCTCCTTTTAATTGTCGACTATCAAATAAATCAGAAAATGTTACGAGATTTAGATTAACCGCATTCAGTATAAGCTCAAGACACATAAGTGCTCTAACCATGTTTCGGCTTGTGATCAATCCATAAATACCGATAGAAAATAAATAGGCACTCAAAATAAGTACATGCTCGGTCATCATTGACCAACTCCTCATCAATTGAGATTGATTTCAATATGAACAACAATACAATTTAACCGATTTGATTGACTAGAATATAACAAGTACGGAAAAAAGGAAGGTATTAGTAATGGATCGAACTCAAACCCATTCAATTTAATATATGAACAATAGAATATCAAAATGGAACTGAAGGGAAATTGATGTCATAATAATAACACAGAACAAAACACGGCCTTATTTATTTTATTTGATTTTGGATTTCTAATTCTAAGTATTTATTACTGACGAGCCATAGCAATTGCACCTATCAAAGCAACTAAAAGAATTATAGAAATGAGTTCAAATGGAAGATAAAAATCTGTTGATAAATGAATTCCAATTTGTTGAACGTTACTTGTCAGGTCCTGCTCTATAATCTGGTTTGATCTTGTAGTCCAAATAATCCCGTACCATGACGTATCTGAGATAGTAGTAATTAGTGAAAAAAGAATACTTGTACAAACCAGTGAAGTAACTCCATCTCCAACTGTCCAAAGATATAAATCCTTGTAATATTCTGAACCATTCATGAACATCACAGCAAATACGATTAAGACATTTACGGCTCCCACGTAAATAAGGAGCTGTGCAGCAGCTACAAAATAGGAGTTAGATGGAATATGGAATAAGGATATACAAACAAGAACCAATCCTAATGAAAAGGCAGAATAAATTGGATTGGTAAGTAATACCACCCCTAGGCCTCCTAATATAAGACCTGATCCTAGAAATACTAAAAGAATATCATGTATTGATCCAGGTAAATCCATTATGTGTAAAATAAGAGATAAATAAGTTGAAATATTTCATTTTCATGACCTTACTGACCGGGCCAGGAAAAAAGAGGTTACCCTATCTTTCTTTTTTTTTTTTTCTTGTATATGCCTAATTGAATTGAATCTTAATGTGGTGTGGATTGATGTAGATACAGTTATTGGACCAATCCCGCTTTTGTATCCGAAAGAGTAGTTGAAATTTGATATTTCGAAATCATCACGGATATATGAATCTATTCTAAATTCAAATCAAGCCGTGATTCTCACCAATCAATAGTTATGTTTTGTAGTTACTAACCAACCAAAATGAAAGAAACTTCGCTTCTTTAGATCAAAACGGAATCTTAGTAATTGGTAATCGTTCTTGAATCAAGGGGGTTATCCGTGGCTATTTTTATTTGAGTCGAATTCATAATTGTTCGAATTGTGTAATCTCCAATTACTGACATTGGTAACCGACCCAAAGCAATTTGATTATAATTCAATTCGTGACGATTGTAAGTAGAAAGTTCATATTCTTCAGTCATTGATAAACAGTTTGTTGGACAATACTCGACGCAGTTACCACAAAATATACAGATTCCGAAATCAATACTATAATTAAGCAATCGTTTCTTTCTAATATCCGTTTCCAATCTCCAATCAACAACGGGTAGATCTATGGGGCATACACGAACACATACTTCACAAGCAATGCATTTATCAAATTCAAAGTGGATTCGACCGCGGAAACGCTCTGATGTGATCGATTTTTCATAAGGATATTGAATAGTTACAGGTAAACGATTCGCGTGAGATAAGGTAATCATGAAACTTTGACCAATGTACCTTGCAGCTCGTACTGTTTGTTGACCATAATTCATGAACCCGGTCACCATAGGGAACATATCGTGGATATCCATGAATAAAT